GGATACTAATAATTTTAATAAAAGAGACGAAGTAGCTTTGATACGATATTCGCAACAATCTGATTTTCGTCGAGACATAATCAAAGGTTCAATGCGAGCCCAAAGATGTAAAACAGTTATTTGGGAACTTTTTCAAGCAAATGCACATTCTCCGCTTTTTTTGGACAGAATAGACAAATCACACCCTTTTTTTTTTGATATCTCCGAACTGATAAAACTCATTTTTAGAAATTGTATAGGAAAGGGAGCAGAATTCAAAATTTCAGATTATACAGAAGAAGAAATAAAAGAAAGGGAAAAAAAGGAAAAGGACAAAAAAGAAGAGAACAAAAGAAAAGAGAAAGCGCGGATAGAAGTAGCAGAAGCCTGGGATACCATTCCATTTGCTCAAGTAATAAGAGGTTCCATGTTAATAACTCAATCGATTCTTAGAAAATATATTATATTACCGTCATTGATAATAGCTAAAAATATTGGCCGTATGCTATTATTACAATTTCCTGAGTGGTCTGAGGATTTAAATGAATGGAATAAAGAAATGCATGTTAAATGCACCTATAATGGTGTTCAATTATCAGAAACAGAATTTCCGAAAAATTGGTTAATAGACGGTATTCAAATAAAGATGCTATTTCCTTTCTGTCTGAAACCCTGGCACAGATCTAAGCCACGGTCCTCTCATATAGATCGAATCAAAAAGAAAGGACAAAAAGATGATTTTTTTTTTTTAACGGTTTGGGGAATGGAAGCTGAACTTCCTTTTGGTTCTCCCCAAAAACGGCCTTCCTTTTTTGAACCCATTTTTAAGAAACTCGAAAAAAAAATTGGAAAATTGAAAAAAAAGTATTTTATATTTCTAAAAGTTTTAAAAGAAAGAACAAAATTTCTAAATATCTCAAAAAAAACAAAAAAATGGATTATCAAGGGCATTCCGTTTTTAAAAAAAATAAAAAAAGAACTCTCAAAAGTAAATCCAATTCTATTATTTAGATTGAGAGAAATATATAAATCAAGCGAAACTAAAAAAAAAAAAGAAAAAGATTCTATAACCCGCAATCATATAATTCATAAATCCTTTAGTCGAATTCAATCTACATATTGGACAAATTTTTTACTGACAGAAAAAAAAATGAAAGATCTGACTGATAGAACAAGCACAATCAGAAATCAAATAAAAAGAATTACAAAAAATAAAAAAAAAGTGACTCCAGAAATAAATGATAGTCCTAATAAAACAAGTTATAATGCTAAAAGATTGGAATCACCAAATTGGCAAATATTAAAAAGAAGAAATACTCGATTAATCCGTAAATTACATTATTTTATAAAATTTTTCACTGAAAGGATATACGCAGATATCCTTCTATCTATTATTAATATTCCCAGAATTAATATACAACTTTTTGTTGAATCAACAAAAAAAATGATTGATAAATCCATTTACAATAATAAAAAAAATAAAAAAAGAATTAATAAAACAAATCAAAATAAAATGAATTTTATTTCGACTATAAAAAAGTCACTTTATAATATTAGTAATAAGAATTCACAGAATTTTTTTGACTTATCCTCCTTGTCACAAGCATATGTATTTTACAAAATATCACAAACACAAGTTCTTAACTTGTATAAGTTAAGATCTATTCTTCAATATCACGGAACGTCTTTTTTTCTTAAGACTTCAATAAAAGATTATTTTGGAAAACAAGGAATAATTCATTATGAATTAAGACATAAGAAACTTCGGAATTCTGGAATAAATCAATGGAAAAACTGGTTAAGAGGTCATTATCAATACCATTTATCTCAGATTAGATGGTCTAGATTAATAGCAGCAAAATGGAAAAATAGAATCAATAAATGTCGTACAATTCAAAATCAAGATTTAAACAAAGAGAATTCATATGAAAAAGACCTATTAATTCATTACAAAAAACAAAACGATTACGAAGTATATTCATTACCAAATCAAAATGAGAATTTTCAAAAATACTATAGATATAATCTTTTATCTTATAGATCTATTAATTATGAAAATAAGAGGGACCCATATATTTATGGATCACCATTCCAAGTAAATAAGAATCGAGAGAGTTTTTATAATTACAACACACATAAACATAAGGGCAAATTTTTTGATATACTAGGGGATATCCCTATCAAAAATTATTTAGGAAAAAGTGATATTATGTATATGGAAAAAAATCCGGATCGAAAATATTTTGATTGGAAAATTCTCCATTTTTGTCTTAAAAAGAAAATCGATATTGAGGCCTGGATCAAGATCGATACCAACAAGAATAAAAATACTAAAACCGGGACTAATAATTATCAAATAATTGATAAAATTGATAAAAAAGATCTTTTTTATCTTACGATTCCTCAGGATCAAGAAATCAATTCACCCAATCAAAAAAAAATATTTTTTGATTGGATGGGAATGAATGAAGAAATACTAAGTCGTCCTATATCGAATCTGAAACTTTGGTTCTTCCCAGAA